GCTAGCGTAGCTTAATACAAAGCATAACACTGAAGATGTTAAAATGGGCCCTGAGAAGCTCCGCATGCACAAAGGCATGGTCCCGACCTTACTATCAGCTCTAGCCCAACTTACACATGCAAGTCTCCGCAGCCCCGTGAGTAAGCCCTTAATCCCCTGCCCGGGGACGAGGAGCAGGCATCAGGCGCAAATCTTTAGCCCAAGACGCCAGGCCGAGCCACACCCCCAAGGGAATTCAGCAGTGATAAATATTAAGCCATAAGTGAAAACTTGACTCAGTCAGAGCTAAGAGGGCCGGTAAAACTCGTGCCAGCCACCGCGGTTAAACGAGAGGCCCTAGTTGATAGTACAACGGCGTAAAGGGTGGTTAAGGATAGTGACATAATAAAGTCGAATGGCCCTTTGGCTGTCATACGCTTCTAGGAGTCCGAAGCCCAATATACGAAAGTAGCTTTAGAAAAGCCCACCTGACCCCACGAAAACTGAGAAACAAACTGGGATTAGATACCCCACTATGCTCAGTCATAAACCCAGACGTCCAGCTACAATTAGACGTCCGCCCGGGTACTACGAGCATTAGCTTGAAACCCAAAGGACCTGACGGTGCCTCAGACCCCCCTAGAGGAGCCTGTTCTAGAACCGATAACCCCCGTTAAACCTCACCGCTTCTAGCCACCCCAGCCTATATACCGCCGTCGTCAGCTTACCCTGTGAAGGCAATAAAAGTAAGCAAAATGGGCACAACCCAGAACGTCAGGTCGAGGTGTAGCGTACGGAGCGGGAAGAAATGGGCTACATTTTCTATTATAGAACACTACGGACATGCAACATGAAATAGTGCTTGAAGGAGGATTTAGTAGTAAAAAGGAAGCAGCGTGTCCTTTTGAACCCGGCTCTGAGACGCGTACACACCGCCCGTCACTCTCCCCTGTCGAAATGCAACAAAGTTACCTAACACTAAAGCTCTGACAAGGGGAGGCAAGTCGTAACATGGTAAGTGTACCGGAAGGTGCACTTGGATGAAACTCAGGGCGTGGCTGAGCTAGCTAAGCATCTCACTTACACCGAGAAGACATCCATGCAAATTGGATCACCCTGAGCCAACCAGCTAGCTTAACTACCAATATAATTTAACAATGTTTATAACAAAACAAGACCCAACCCCACAAACTAAACCATTTTTTTACCTGAGTATGGGAGACAGAAAAGGTTCGCCCAAAGCAATAGAAAAAGTACCGCAAGGGAAAGCTGAAAGAGAAATGAAACAACCCATATAAGCACTGAAAAACAAAGACTAAACCTTGTACCTTTTGCATCATGATTTAGCCAGTACCCTCAAGCGAAGAGATCTTTAGTTTGATACCCCGAAACCAGGTGAGCTACCCCGAGACAGCCTATATAATTTAGGGCTAACCCGTCTCTGTGGCAAAAGAGTGGGAAGAGCTCCGGGTAGAAGTGACAGACCTACCGAACCTGGTGATAGCTGGTTGCCTGAGAATTGAATAGAAGTTCAGCCTCGCACACCCTTAATCAAGAAATACACCATCCAAGATATTATGGAAATATACGAGAGTTAGTTGAAGGGGGTACAGCCCCTTTAACGAAGGATACAACCTTAACAGGAGGATAAAGATCATAGTAAATAAGATACACTGTTCTAGTGGGCCTGAAAGCAGCCATCTAAACAGAAAGCGTTAAAGCTCGGACAGAAGGAAATTTATTATTCCGATAAAAAATCTTATTCCCCTAACTGTATTAGGCCAACCCATGCCCACATGGGTGAGACTATGCTAAAATGAGTAACAAGAAGACCTGATCTTCTCCCGCCACAAGTGTAAACCAGATCGGACCAACCACTGGGACTTAACGAGCCCAACCAAAGAGGGCATTGTGAATAATAAAAACCTCAAGAAGAACTCACAGCTAAATAATCGTTAATCCTACACTGGGGTGGCATTTTAAGGGAAAGACTAAAAGAGAGGGAAGGAACTCGGCAAACACAAGCCTCGCCTGTTTACCAAAAACATCGCCTCCTGCAACATAAAGTATAGGAGGTCCAGCCTGCCCAGTGACTACGGGTTCAACGGCCGCGGTATATTGACCGTGCAAAGGTAGCGCAATCACTTGTCTTTTAAATAGAGACCTGTATGAATGGCTAGACGAGGGCTTAACTGTCTCCCCCCTCCAGTCAGTGAAATTGATCTATCCGTGCAGAAGCGGGTATAATACTACAAGACGAGAAGACCCTTTGGAGCTTAAGGTACAAAATTCAGCCACGTAAAACAACTCCATACAAAGCAAGAACTTAATGGCCATGAAATTTTACCTTCGGTTGGGGCGACCGCGGAGGAAAAGCAAGCCTCCGAGTGGACTGGGCCAAGACCCCTAAAGCCAAAAGAAACATCTTTAAGCCGCAGAACATCTGACCAATAGTGATCCGGCCAATAAGGCCGATCAACGAACCAAGTTACCCTAGGGATAACAGCGCAATCCTCTCCCAGAGCCCATATCGACGAGGGGGTTTACGACCTCGATGTTGGATCAGGACATCCTGGTGGTGCAGCCGCTATCAAGGGTTCGTTTGTTCAACGATTAAAGTCCTACGTGATCTGAGTTCAGACCGGAGCAATCCAGGTCAGTTTCTATCTGTAACGCTGCTTTTCCCAGTACGAAAGGATCGGAAAAGGGGGGCCTATGCCTAACGCATGCCCCACCCCTAATTCATGAAAACAAATAAATTAAATAAGGGAGGGCCAAAACCCCTGCCGCTCAAGATAAGGGCATACTGGGGTGGCAGAGCATGGTAAATTGCGTAAGGCCTAAGCCCTTAAAACCAGAGGTTCAAATCCTCTCCCCAGTTCATGCTTAACACCTTAATAACTCATCTGATTAACCCACTCGCCTATATTGTCCCCGTCCTACTGGCCGTGGCGTTCTTAACATTGCTTGAACGAAAAGTATTAGGATACATACAACTGCGAAAAGGACCCAATGTAGTAGGACCCTATGGATTACTACAACCTATCGCCGATGGGGTTAAGTTATTTATTAAGGAACCCGTCCGCCCATCTACATCATCCCCATTCTTATTTCTAGCAACCCCTATCCTTGCACTAACCCTCGCCCTTACTCTTTGAGCACCTATCCCTATACCTCACCCAGTAATTAACCTCAATTTAGGTGTTCTGTTTATTCTAGCATTATCGAGTCTCGCAGTATATTCTATTCTTGGCTCAGGATGAGCATCAAACTCAAAATATGCACTCATTGGAGCCCTTCGAGCAGTTGCCCAAACCATTTCATACGAAGTGAGCCTTGGACTTATCCTCCTCTCAGTAATTGTCTTTTCTGGGGGCTATACTCTTCAGACCTTTAATACAACCCAAGAAAGTGTGTGACTGCTAATCCCTGCATGACCACTAGCCGCGATGTGATACATCTCCACTCTTGCAGAAACCAATCGCGCACCTTTTGATTTGACAGAAGGTGAATCAGAACTTGTCTCAGGCTTCAACGTAGAATATGCAGGAGGCCCCTTTGCCTTGTTTTTCCTCGCCGAGTACGCCAACATCCTACTGATAAATACCCTCTCCGCCGTACTATTTTTAGGAACATCAAATTTTCCCGCCATACCCGAACTTACTACAATTGGTCTAATATTTAAAGCCGCACTTTTATCTGTAATATTCCTATGGGTACGAGCCTCTTACCCACGGTTCCGATATGACCAACTTATACACCTAGTGTGAAAAAACTTTCTTCCCCTAACACTAGCTCTCGTATTATGACATGTATCTCTCCCGATTGCACTAGCGGGCCTTCCACCACAACTGTAACTCAGGAACTGTGCCCGAGTGCCCAGGGACCACTTTGATAGAGTGGCTTACAGGGGCTAAAATCCCCTCAGTTCTTAGAAAGAAGGGAGTCGAACCCATACCCAAGAGATCAAAACTCTTAGTGCTTCCTCTACACCACTTTCTATGATGGGGTCAGCTAAACAAGCTTTCGGGCCCATACCCCGAACATGACGGTTAAAATCCCTCCTCCATCAATGAACCCTTACGTATTAGCTACGCTTTTATCTAGCCTTGGCCTAGGAACTACCCTCACCTTTGCCAGTTCCCACTGACTATTAGCCTGAATAGGACTAGAAATTAACACTCTAGCCATTGTTCCTTTAATAGCACAACACCACCATCCCCGCGCAGTGGAAGCTACCACAAAATACTTTCTTACCCAGGCCACTGCAGCCGCCGTGATCCTCTTCGCAAGCACAACCAATGCATGGATTACAGGCGAATGAAGTATGACTAACATGTCGGACCCAATTGCCACCGCAATAATTCTTGCCGCCCTAGCACTCAAAATTGGTTTAGCACCAATGCACTTCTGGATACCTGAAGTACTCCAAGGGTTAGATTTATTGACAGGGTTAATTCTCTCTACCTGGCAAAAACTTGCCCCACTTGCCCTAATTATCCAAACAGCCCAGGCTTTTGACCCACTTCTCCTCACAGCCTTCGGACTCCTATCCACCTTAGTAGGGGGCTGAGGCGGATTGAATCAAACCCAACTACGAAAGGTCCTAGCCTACTCCTCAATCGCACATATAGGATGGATAATTATTGTTCTTCAATATGCACCTCAACTCACCCTTCTCGCATTGTTAACATATATTTTAATGACATCTGCAGCATTCCTAACACTGAAACTTTCACATGTCACAAAAATTAGCACCCTCACAACTGTGTGGTCAAAAAGCCCTCTCCTAACGGCAACAACCGCCCTAGTACTACTATCCCTGGGGGGCCTCCCCCCACTTACCGGGTTTATACCAAAGTGACTAATTTTACAAGAACTGGCAAAGCAAGACCTCCCCCTTACTGCAACAGTAATAGCTCTTGCCGCCCTAATTAGCCTGTACTTCTACTTGCGACTCTGCTACGCAATAACACTTACCATCTCCCCTAACACTATTACCTCAATTGCCCCTTGACGGACTCGAACAACCCAGGCCTCTATCCCCCTGGCCTTAGCTACCGTCATGGCCCTAGGCCTATTACCCATTACCCCTACCATTATAACGCTCATAGTTTAGGGGCTTAGGATAGCATTAAACCGGGAGCCTTCAAAGCTCTAAACAGAAGTGAAAATCTTCTAGCCCCTGATAAGACCTACAAGAGTTTATCTTGCATCTTCTGATTGCAAATCAAATGTTTTTGTTAAACTAAGGCCTTTCTAGATGGGAAGGCCTCGATCCTACAAACTCTTAGTTAACAGCTAAGCGCTCAAGCCAGCGAGCATCCATCTACTTTCCCGCCGTTTGCCGGGTAAGGCGGGAAAGCCCCGGCAGGCTATTACTCTGCGCCTCTGGATTTGCAATCCAACGTGGTTACTCCACCACGGGGCTTGGTAGGAAGAGGACTTAAACCTCTGTCTTTGGGGCTACAACCCACCGCCTGACACTCGGCTACCCTACCTGTGGCAATTACACGCTGATTCTTTTCTACAAACCACAAAGACATTGGCACCCTTTATTTAGTATTTGGTGCCTGAGCCGGGATAGTGGGAACCGCTTTAAGCCTCCTTATTCGAGCTGAACTGAGTCAGCCCGGCTCACTCCTGGGCGACGACCAAATCTATAATGTCATTGTTACTGCTCACGCCTTCGTAATAATTTTCTTTATAGTAATGCCGATTCTTATTGGCGGATTCGGAAACTGACTTGTGCCTTTGATGATTGGGGCACCTGATATGGCATTTCCACGAATAAACAACATAAGCTTCTGACTTTTACCCCCATCATTCCTGTTACTGCTAGCTTCTTCCGGTGTCGAAGCCGGGGCCGGAACAGGATGAACTGTTTACCCCCCACTTGCAGGTAACCTTGCCCACGCAGGCGCATCAGTAGACCTCACAATCTTCTCTCTCCACCTAGCAGGTGTATCATCAATCCTAGGGGCAGTAAATTTCATTACCACAATTATTAACATGAAACCCCCAGCAATTTCTCAATACCAAACACCCCTCTTCGTATGGGCCGTACTTGTAACTGCAGTTCTTCTACTTCTGTCATTACCAGTCCTAGCTGCCGGAATTACTATACTTCTCACTGACCGGAATTTAAATACCACATTCTTCGACCCAGCAGGAGGGGGCGATCCAATCCTATATCAACATTTATTCTGATTCTTTGGACATCCGGAAGTTTACATTCTTATTTTACCTGGGTTTGGGATTATTTCACATGTCGTAGCCTATTACGCAGGTAAAAAAGAACCATTCGGTTATATAGGAATAGTTTGAGCTATGATGGCCATCGGCCTCCTGGGATTTATTGTCTGGGCCCATCACATATTTACTGTTGGAATAGACGTAGACACCCGTGCCTACTTTACGTCTGCAACAATAATTATTGCCATTCCAACTGGTGTAAAAGTATTTAGCTGACTCGCCACACTCCACGGGGGCTCAATTAAATGAGAAACTCCTATACTATGAGCCCTAGGCTTTATTTTCCTCTTCACAGTTGGGGGATTAACAGGTATTGTTCTCGCCAACTCGTCACTTGACATTGTTCTCCATGATACGTACTACGTTGTTGCCCACTTCCACTATGTACTATCAATAGGGGCTGTATTTGCTATTATGGCGGCATTTGTTCACTGATTCCCTCTATTTTCAGGATATACCCTTAATGATACTTGAACAAAAATCCACTTTGCTGTAATATTTATTGGTGTCAACCTTACATTCTTCCCGCAACATTTCCTAGGTTTAGCAGGAATACCACGACGATATTCTGATTATCCAGATGCTTACGCCCTATGAAATACAGTGTCATCCATTGGCTCACTTATCTCACTCGTAGCAGTCATTATATTCTTATTCATTTTATGAGAAGCCTTTGCCGCCAAACGGGAAGTATCCTCAGTAGAACTAACCATGACAAATGTAGAATGACTACACGGCTGCCCTCCACCATACCATACATTTGAGGAACCAGCATTTGTCCAAGTTCAATCAAACTAACGAGAAAGGGAGGAATTGAACCCCCATGTACTGGTTTCAAGCCAGTCACATAACCACTCTGTCACTTTCTTCTGGAGACATTAGTAAATATGCATATTACATCACCTTGTCAAGGTGAAATCACAGGTTAAACTCCTGTATGTCTTAAATTTAATGGCACACCCCACACAACTAGGATTCCAAGACGCGGCATCACCCGTCATAGAAGAACTTCTTCACTTCCATGACCACACCCTAATAATTGTATTTTTAATTAGCACAATAGTACTTTACATTATTGTCGCAATAGTTTCAACCAAACTTACCAACAAATATATCTTAGATTCCCAAGAAATTGAGATTGTATGAACAGTTTTACCAGCAGTCATCCTAGTTCTAATTGCTCTCCCTTCACTTCGAATTTTATATCTTATAGATGAAGTTAATGACCCTCACCTAACAATTAAGGCTATAGGACACCAATGATATTGAAGCTATGAGTACACAGACTACGAAGACCTAGGATTCGACTCATATATAATTCCTACCCAAGATCTCACGCCAGGGCAATTTCGACTTCTAGAAACAGACCACCGAATAGTGGTTCCGATAGAATCACCAATTCGTGTTTTAGTATCCGCCGAAGACGTGTTACACTCCTGAGCCATCCCATCTCTTGGTGTAAAAATAGACGCGGTACCTGGGCGATTAAATCAAACTGCCTTTATTGCCTCACGCCCAGGTGTATTTTACGGACAATGCTCTGAAATTTGTGGAGCTAACCACAGCTTTATGCCTATTGTGGTTGAAGCCGTCCCACTAAAACATTTTGAGAGCTGATCCACACTAATACTAGAAGACGCCTCACTAGAAAGCTAATTATTGGACAAAGCGTTGGCCTTTTAAGCCAAAGTTTGGTGCCTACCGACCACCTCTAGTGACATGCCTCAACTCAACCCCAACCCCTGATTCGCGATTCTAGTATTTTCATGATTCATTTTCCTCACCATTATTCCAACCAAAGTCCTAAACCACTTAACACCTAATGAACCGACCCCAATAAATGAAGAAAAACATAAAACCGACTCCTGAAACTGGCCATGATAACAAGCTTTTTTGACCAATTTGCAAGCCCCTCTTTCCTAGGAATTCCACTCATTGCAGTTGCAATTGCACTTCCATGAGTATTGTTTCCAACCCCATCATCTCGCTGAATAAATAGCCGACTTACCACTCTCCAAGCATGATTTATTAACCGCTTTACTAATCAATTACTAATGCCTATAAATGTAGCAGGACATAAATGGGCCTTAATGTTTACCTCCTTAATAGTGTTCCTTATTACTATCAACATATTAGGCCTTCTACCATATACCTTTACACCCACAACACAGCTGTCACTAAATATAGGACTTGCTGTACCACTATGACTTGCTACAGTTATTATTGGCATGCGAAACCAACCAACAGTTGCTCTTGGACACCTATTGCCCGAAGGAACCCCCATTCCTCTAATTCCCGTACTAATTATTATCGAAACAATTAGTCTATTTATCCGACCGCTAGCCCTAGGGGTTCGACTTACCGCCAACCTGACTGCAGGTCATCTTCTTATTCAACTTATCGCCACAGCTGTATTTGTGTTATTACCTATAATACCAACTGTAGCGATCCTAACAGCCACCGTCCTCTTCCTCCTGACTCTTCTAGAAGTTGCAGTAGCAATAATCCAAGCCTACGTGTTTGTACTGCTCCTAAGCCTCTATATGCAAGAAAACGTTTAATGGCCCACCAAGCACATGCATATCATATGGTTGATCCCAGCCCATGACCACTAACCGGAGCCGTCGGTGCCTTACTTATGACATCCGGCCTAGCAATCTGATTTCACTTCCACTCAGTAACCCTAATAACCCTCGGGTTAATTCTTTTGCTACTTACAATGTTTCAGTGATGACGTGATGTCATTCGAGAGGGGACCTTCCAAGGTCACCACACACCACCAGTGCAAAAAGGACTACGATATGGAATAATTCTATTTATTACTTCTGAGGTATTCTTCTTCCTAGGCTTTTTCTGAGCCTTCTACCACTCAAGCCTGGCCCCAACACCTGAACTAGGCGGATGTTGACCCCCTACGGGAATTACTACATTAGATCCCTTTGAGGTACCCCTCCTCAATACAGCCGTATTATTAGCCTCCGGAGTAACAGTTACATGAGCTCACCATAGTATTATGGAAGGCGAACGAAAACAAGCCATTCAATCCCTTACACTTACAATCCTGCTGGGATTCTATTTTACTGCCCTCCAGGCAATAGAATATTATGAAGCACCTTTTACAATTGCAGACGGGGTCTATGGCTCAACATTCTTTGTGGCCACGGGGTTCCATGGATTACATGTCATTATTGGCTCAACCTTCTTAGCCGTCTGTCTTCTACGCCAAATTCAATACCATTTTACATCCGAACACCACTTCGGCTTTGAAGCCGCTGCTTGATACTGACACTTTGTAGACGTAGTGTGATTATTCCTTTACGTATCAATCTATTGATGAGGCTCATATCTTTCTAGTATTAAAGTTTGTACAAGTGACTTCCAATCATTTAGTCTTGGTTAGACCCCAAGGAAAGATAATGAACTTAATTACAACTATTTTTATTATTGCTGTAGCCCTCTCGTCAGTTCTGGCAATTGTATCTTTCTGATTACCACAGATAAACCCAGATGCAGAAAAACTCTCCCCCTATGAATGTGGGTTCGACCCACTAGGATCAGCCCGATTACCATTCTCCTTACGATTCTTTCTAGTAGCAATTCTATTCCTTTTGTTTGATCTAGAAATTGCCCTCCTCCTCCCACTACCATGAGGGGACCAACTCCACAGCCCAACCGGAACATTCTTCTGGGCTACCACAGTCTTAATTCTATTAACACTCGGACTGATCTATGAATGAACCCAAGGAGGCCTAGAATGAGCAGAATAGGGGGCTAGTCTAAAAAAGACCTCTGATTTCGGCTCAGAAAATTGTGGTTTAAGTCCACGGCCCCCTTATGACACCAGTACACTTTAGCTTTACCTCAGCATTTATTTTAGGACTTATAGGACTAGCATTCCATCGCACACATCTGCTCTCCGCATTGCTATGCTTAGAAGGCATAATACTGTCCCTATTTATTGCACTAGCCCTGTGGACATTACAATTTGAATCAACAAGCTTCTCTACTGCCCCTATGTTACTACTAGCTTTTTCCGCTTGTGAAGCAAGCACGGGTCTTGCCCTCCTGGTAGCCACAGCCCGAACCCACGGCACTGACCGTTTGCAAAACCTTAACCTTCTACAATGCTAAAAGTATTAATCCCCACAATTATAATATTCCCAACAATTTGACTGGCCTCTCCCAAGTGATTATGGCCAGTTACCGCTACACATGGCCTCTTAATTGCCCTTATAAGTCTTACATGATTTGGGTGAACTTCGGAGACTGGATGAGCTTCATCCAACACCTACTTGGCCACAGACCCCTTATCAACACCTCTTTTAATCTTAACATGCTGGCTCCTTCCCCTAATGATCTTAGCCAGCCAAAATCACATTAACCCTGAACCAATTGCACGTCAACGCCTATATATTACACTTCTTACCTCACTGCAAGCGTTCCTAATTATAGCCTTCGGCGCCACAGAGATCATCATATTTTACATTATATTTGAAGCCACCCTTATCCCTACCCTCATCATTATTACCCGCTGGGGTAATCAAACGGAACGCCTCAGCGCAGGTACCTATTTTTTATTCTATACCCTAGCCGGATCTCTACCGCTTTTAGTGGCCCTACTTCTTCTCCAACAATCCACAGGAACCCTATCCCTACTAATTATTCAATACACCCCCCCTCTCCTAGTAAACTCCTGAAGTCATAAAATCTGATGAGCAGGCTGCTTAATCGCCTTCTTAGTAAAAATACCTCTTTATGGTGTACACCTTTGACTACCGAAAGCACACGTAGAAGCCCCCGTTGCAGGATCCATGGTACTAGCAGCAATTCTACTAAAGCTCGGGGGATATGGTATAATACGAATAATAATAATACTAGACCCGCTCTCTAAAGAACTAATCTATCCATTTATTATCTTGGCACTTTGAGGTATTATCATGACAGGATCTATTTGTCTACGACAAACCGACCTCAAATCACTAATCGCTTACTCCTCCGTAAGCCATATAGGACTTGTAGCAGGGGGGATCCTGACCCAAACCCCGTGAGGGTTCTCAGGAGCAATTATCCTTATAATTGCCCATGGCCTAGTATCCTCAATACTGTTCTGCTTAGCCAATACAGCTTATGAACGAACCCATAGTCGAACTATAGTCCTCGCTCGAGGATTACAAGTAATTTTTCCATTAACAGCAGTCTGATGATTCATTGCAAACCTAGCCAACCTAGCACTCCCCCCACTCCCTAATCTAATAGGGGAACTTATAATCATCACAACCCTCTTTAGCTGATCCCCATGAACTATTGCACTTACCGGACTAGGGACATTAATTACTGCAGCCTACTCCCTTTATATGTTCTTGATGTCTCAACGCGGCCCAACCCCACATCACATCATAAAACTTTCACCATTTCACACCCGAGAACATCTACTAATGGCCCTTCACCTTACTCCAGTAATTCTCCTCGTAACAAAACCAGAACTGATGTGAGGCTGATGTTACTAGTAAGTATAGTTTAACCAAAACATCAGATTGTGATTCTGAAAATAGGGGTTAGAGCCCCCTTACTCACCAAGGAAGGACAGAAATCAATAAGTGCTGCTAATACTTATGCCCCGAGGTTAAAATCCTCGGCTTCTTTACGCTTCTGAAGGATAACAGCTCATCCGTTGGTCTTAGGAACCAAAAACTCTTGGTGCAAATCCAAGCAGAAGCTATGACCTCAACAGCCCTAGTCATATCCTCCTCATTCCTTTTAATTATTACAATTCTTGTCCTACCTCTGCTCATGACACTAAGTCCAAGCCCTCAAGAGCCAAATTGAGCGAATACCTATGTTAAAACTGCCGTTAGCACTGCATTCTTCGTGAGCCTATTGCCACTCATAATTTACCTCACCCAAGGAGCAGAAAATATTACCACAAACTGACAATGAATAAATACACAAATATTTGACACAAATATTAGCTTCAAGTTTGATCACTACTCCCTTATTTTTACCCCTATTGCCCTTTTTGTAACATGGTCCATTTTAGAGTTTGCACTGTGATATATACATTCCGACCCTAACATAAACCGATTCTTCAAGTACTTACTGCTATTCCTAGTAGCCATGATTATTCTTGTTACAGCTAACAATTTATTTCAACTATTCATTGGCTGGGAAGGAGTTGGCATCATGTCTTTTCTACTCATTGGCTGATGACATGGACGAGCAGACGCTAATACCGCAAGCCTCCAGGCAGTAATCTATAACCGTGTAGGGGATATTGGACTAATTCTAGCCATGGCCTGATTTGCTATAAATCTAAACTCTTGAGAAATGCAGCAGGTCTTTGCTTTATCAAAAAGCTACGACATGACAGTCCCACTGATTGCACTCATCCTTGCAGCCGCAGGGAAGTCGGCCCAATTTGGCCTGCACCCATGGCTTCCATCGGCCATAGAGGGCCCGACGCCCGTATCTGCACTACTCCACTCTAGCACTATGGTTGTCGCAGGTATTTTCCTATTAATTCGCTTACATCCGCTCATGGAAGACAATAAATTAGCACTGTCAGGCTGCTTATGCTTAGGAGCACTTACTACCTTGTATACAGCTACTTGCGCGCTCACCCAGAATGACATCAAAAAAATCGTCGCCTTCTCAACATCAAGTCAACTCGGACTAATAATAGTTACCATTGGACTAAACCAACCACAATTAGCATTCCTCCATATCTGCACACACGCATTCTTCAAGGCTATGCTCTTCCTTTGCTCTGGATCAATCATCCATAGTCTGAACGACGAGCAAGATATTCGAAAGATGGGTGGTCTCCACAAACTCCTGCCTATTACGTCAACCTGTCTCACCATTGGAAGCCTAGCACTGGCAGGCACCCCTTTCCTCGCCGGGTTCTTCTCAAAAGACGCTATTATTGAAGCCCTCAACACTTCCTACCTCAACGCCTGGGCCCTTATCCTAACACTCATTGCCACCTCCTTCACTGCAGTTTACAGCTTTCGAGTTGTATACTTCGTAACTATAGGATCCCCCCGGTTCCTCCCACTATCCCCCATTAATGAAGACAACCCACTTATAGTCCAACCTGTTAAACGACTTGCCTGAGGAAGCATTATTGCAGGACTTGTTATTACATACAACTTCCTGCCCATAAAAACACCAGTCATAACTATACCCACTACCTTAAAAGTAGCAGCCTTAATAGTGGCTATTACCGGCCTTCTTGTGGCTATAGAGCTTGCAGCCAAGACTAACAACCCCTACAAAACTGTCTACAAGAACTCCCCCCACCACTTCTCAAATATACTAGGATATTTTCCCTCATTAATGCACCGACTCTCCCCGAAAGCTAGCCTAGTCCTTGGACAATCAACTGCCACTAAACTTGACCAAACCTGACTTCAAATTGCAGGTCCAAAGTTGGTCACCCTTACCCAAATGATGTTGGCACAAATAATAACCAATATTTCACGAGGAACAATTAAGAAATTCTTAACCATCTTCCTTCTAACAATAATCTTGACAATTGCCCTAATTCTTATTTAAACCACCCGGAGCGCCCCACGACTTAGGCCCCGGGTTAACTCCAGCACTACTAACAGTGTTAGAAGCAGTACTCAAGCACAAACAACTAATATCGTCCCCCCAAAGGAATATATTATGGCCACACCCCCAACGTCCCCTCGTAACATAGAAAACTCTTTCAACTCATCAATAGCCGCTCAAGAACCTTCGTGCCATTCTCCTCAGAATAGCCAGCCTATCAACACCACCCCCAGCAAGTAAACCAAGACGTATCCTATTACCGAACGACTCCCTCAAGCCTCTGGAAAAGGCTCAGCAGCCAACGCCGCCGAATAAGCAAATACTACTAGTATTCCCCCTAGGTAAATTAAGAAAAGAACTAAAGATAAGAAGGGCCCTCCGCTGCCAATTAACACCCCACATCCAACCCCAGCCGCCACCATAAGCCCTAAGGCAGCAAAATAAGGCGTAGGGTTAGACGCGACAGCAATCAATCCCATAATCAAGGCTATTAGTAACAAAGACACAAAATAGGTCATAGTTCCCGCTCAGACTTTAACCGAGACTAATGACTTGAAGAACCACCGTTGTAATTCAACTACAGGAACAATTAATGGCAAGCCTACGAAAAACCCACCCACTAATAAAGATTGCTAACGATGCACTAGTTGACCTTCCAACACCATCAAATATTTCAGCATTATGAAACTTCGGCTCCCTGCTAGGGCTATGCTTAATTACTCAAATCCTAACCGGATTGTTTCTGGCCATGCATTACACCTCTGACATCTCAACCGCATTTTCATCCGTTACACACATTTGCCGGGACGTCAACTATGGCTGACTCATCCAAAACATACATGCCAACGGAGCATCATTTTTCTTCATCTGTATCTATATGCACATTGCCCGCGGCCTTTACTACGGGTCTTATCTCTACAAGGAGACCTGAAACATTGGGGTAGTCCTACTTCTTCTGGTTATAATAACCGCCTTTGTAGGCTACGTACTTCCCTGAGGTCAAATGTCCTTTTGAGGTGCCACCGTCATTACAAATCTTCTATCAGCAGTACCTTATATAGGAGACACCCTCGTGCAATGAATTTGAGGAGGTTTCTCAGTAGATAACGCAACATTAACGCGATTCTTCGCTTTCCACTTCCTGTTCCCATTCGTTATCGCCGGTGCAACCGTCCTTCACTTACTATTCTTACACGAAACAGGATCAAACAACCCCGCCGGACTAAACTCCGACGCAGATAAAATTTCCTTCCACCCATACTTCTCCTATAAAGACCTTCTTGGCTTTGTCCTAATGCTACTAGCGCTCACATCCCTAACCTTATTTTCCCCAACCCTACTCGGTGACCCGGAAAATTTCACCCCGGCAAATCCACTAGTTACTCCACCACATATTCAACCCGAGTGATACTTCTTGTTCGCCTACGCTATTCTACGATCCATCCCAAACAAACTAGGAGGAGTCCTAGCACTATTATTTAGCATTCTAGTGCTGTTAGTAGTTCCTATTCTACACACCTCTAAACAACGAGGACTAACCTTCCGACCGATCACCCAATTCTTGTTTTGAACCTTAGTAGCAGATATGGTTATTCTGACATGAATTGGGGGCATACCTGTAGAACATCCATACATTATCATTGGTCAAATCGCCTCAGTTCTGTACTTTGCATTATTCCTTCTCCTCGCCCCTCTCGCAGGATGAGCAGAGAATAAAGCATTGAAATGAGCTTGCCCTAGTAGCTTAGTTTGAAAGCATCGGTCTTGTAATCCGAAGATCGAGGGTTAAACCCCCTCCTAGCGCCCAGAAAAAGGAGATTTTAACTCCCACCCCTGGCTCCCAAAGCCAGAATTCTAAAATTAAACTATTTTCTGATGGACCAATATGGTTACATATTCATGTATAGCACCATGTACGGTACAAAGGCATGCACTAACATCCCATATAATATACTTGTATTATATGGGTGTAATACAGCTATGTATTATCACCATACGTTTATTTTAACCTAAAAGCAAGTACTAACACCTAAGACGTGCATAAACCAAATATATGTAATGTTCTAGAGTTATATATGTATTATCACCATTCATCTATTTTAACCTAAAAGCAAGTACTAATGTCTAAGACGTACATAAGCATTCTATTAAGACTCAGAAATAATTTATTTTAACCTGGGTTATAGATTATTCCCCTAAATATCGCACTCAACATTTTCCTTGAATTCACTAACTAGGATTTACTTAGAAAATCTTAATGCAGTAAGAGACCACCAACCTTGCCACTTTAGGCATATTATTCATGATAGAATCAGGGACATATTATGGCAGTGTGGTATATTGTGAATTATTCCTTGCATCTGGCTCCTATTTCACGGACATGGCATGTGTAATCCACCCTCGGATAAGTATCCTTGCATCTGATTATTGGTGTAATTACATACTCCTCATTACCCCACATGCCGGGCATTCTTTTATATGCATAGGTTCTTTTTTTTGGTAACCTTTCACTTACATTTCAGAGTGCAGGCTCAAACAATATATCCGGGTGGTACATTTCCTTGCATGAATTAAACTAGGTTAATGATTAAAAGACATAACTTAAGAATTACATTATTTTATATCAGGTGCATAACGTATCTGTCTTTCTTCAATTTATCCTAACATAGATGCCCCCCTCTTCGGTTTTCACGCGACAAACCCCCTTACCCCCTACGCTCACCAAATCCTGTTCTCCTTGTCAAACCCCAAAAGCAAGGAAGGTTCGGGGGCGTCCAGACTAATAAGTTGAGATATCAATTAGCCATCCGCATTATATATATATATATGTCACATACCCCTAAAAATGTTCCCGAAAAAAAGCCTAAAAAGTTCTATTGAATTTACAACTAGATTTTTCAATGCTAAAAAATCGAACATATTTTGCT